GTCCTTGTAGCTTAATAACAAAGCATAGCACTGAAGATGCTAAGATGGCTGCTTCCACTTCCCAAGGACAAAAGACTTAGTCCTAACCTTACCATTGATTGTTGCTAAATATATACATGCAAGTATCTGCGCTCCAGTGTAAATGCCCTTTACTCCTACATCACATTCTAGGCAGAGGAGCAGGTATCAGGCACACCTATACGGTAGCCCAAGACACCTTGCTTAGCCACACCCCCACGGGTACTCAGCAGTAATTAACATTAAGCAATAAGTGAAAACTTGACTTAGTTATAGCAATCCTAAGGGTTGGTAAATCTTGTGCCAGCCACCGCGGTCACACAAGAAACCCAAATCAACTGTAATACGGCGTAAAGAGTGGTATCACATTATCACCCTAACTAAGATCAAAATGCAACTAAGCTGTCATAAGCCTAAGCTGCACCTAAGGCCATCCTAAAGACAATCTTAGCACTCACGATTAATAACCTCCACGAAAGCTAAGACACAAACTGGGATTAGATACCCCACTATGCTCAGCCCTAAATCTTGATACTTAACCTACTAAAGTATCCGCCCGAGAACTACGAGCACAAACGCTTAAAACTCTAAGGACTTGGCGGTGCCCTAAACCCACCTAGAGGAGCCTGTTCTATAATCGATAACCCACGATACACCTAACCACTCCTTGCTAAAATCAGCCTACATACCGCCGTCGCCAGCTTACCTCCCCTGAGAGTATAACAGTAAACATAATAGCCCTAACCACGCTAACAAGACAGGTCAAGGTATAGCCCATGGAGTGGAAGAAATGGGCTACATTTCCTAAACTAGAAAACCTTACGGAAAAGGGTGTGAAATCACCCTTAGAAGGTGGATTTAGTAGTAAAGCAAAATAACAAAGTCTGCTTTAAACTGGCTCTAGGGCACGTACATACCGCCCGTCACCCTCTTCACAAGCTATAAAACTTAATAACTAATACAACATCCAGCCAAAGATGAGGTAAGTCGTAACAAGGTAAGTGTACCGGAAGGTGCACTTAGCATATCAAGGCGTAGCTACAAGACAAAGCGTTCAGCTTACACCTGAAAGATATCTACCACCTACTAGATCGCCTTGAGCCTAAACCTAGCCCAACCACACACAACCAATTACCTAAAAAATCCATCTCAACCACAAAACTAAAGCATTATCTAAACTTAGTATAGGCGATAGAAAAGTAACCCATTGGCGCAATAGAAAGCTGTACCGTAAGGGACAGATGAAATAACAATGAAAAATTTAAGCGATAAACAGCAAAGATAAACCCTTGTACCTTTTGCATCATGATTTAGCAAGAACAACCAAGCAAAACGAACTTAAGCTTGCCCTCCCGAAACCCAAGCGAGCTACTCACAGGCAGCTATTTTGAGCGAACCCGTCTCTGTTGCAAAAGAGTGGGACGACCTGTCAGTAGAGGTGAAAAGCCAATCGAGCTGGGTGATAGCTGGTTGCCCGTGAAATGAATCTAAGTTCTGCCTTAGCAATTTCTTTTTTCCCCCCGAACATTAACAATCACTCTTAACGTGGTAAAGCTAAGAGTAATTTAAAGGAGGTACAGCTCCTTTAAAAAAGAATACAACCTCTCCTAGCGGATAAACCTCTTTTCCCCCCATCCTGTAGGCCTTAAAGCAGCCATCAATAAAGAATGCGTCAAAGCTCACTCACCTAAAAATCCAAAAACACTATGACTCCCTCACCCCTAACGGGCTAACCTATGATCTATAGGAGAATTAATGCTAAAATAAGTAACTCGGAACCCATCCTCTCAAGCGCAAACTTACACCCACAATTATTAACAGACTAGCTAATACTGCAACCTAACAAGCCCAAATATTAACCTTATTCCGTTACCCCAACACTGGAGCGCTCGTTAAGAAAGATTAAAATCTGTAAAAGGAACTAGGCAAACTCAGGGCCCGACTGTTTACCAAAAACATAGCCTTCAGCCGACCAAGTATTGAAGGTGATGCCTGCCCAGTGACACATGTTCAACGGCCGCGGTATCCTAACCGTGCAAAGGTAGCGCAATCAATTGTCCCATAAATCGAGACTTGTATGAACGGCTAAACGAGGTCCTAACTGTCTCTTACAGATAATCGGTGAAATTGATCTTTCTGTGCAAAAGCAGAAATAAACACATAAGACGAGAAGACCCTGTGGAACTTTAAAAATTAGCGGCCACTTCATAGAACACATCAACCCTAATAGGCCTACTTACCCCACAAATACTGGTCCGCATTTTTCGGTTGGGGCGACCTTGGAGAAAAACAAACCCTCCAAAAACAAGACCATACCTCTTAACCAAGAGTAACACCTCCACGTGCTAACAGCAACCAGACCCAATATAATTGATTAATGAACCAAGCTACCCCAGGGATAACAGCGCAATCTCCTCCAAGAGCCCATATCGACAAGGGGGTTTACGACCTCGATGTTGGATCAGGACATCCTAATGGTGCAGCCGCTATTAAGGGTTCGTTTGTTCAACGATTAACAGTCCTACGTGATCTGAGTTCAGACCGGAGCAATCCAGGTCGGTTTCTATCTATGACGAACTTACCCTAGTACGAAAGGACCGGGAAAGTGAGGCCAATACCACAAGCACGCCTCCCCCCAATTAATGAAACCAACTAAATTACCAAAAGGACGCCCACCACCATACCCAAGATAAGGGTCAGCTAGCGTGGCAGAGCTCGGTAAATGCAAAAGGCTTAAGCCCTTTACCCAGAGGTTCAAATCCTCTCCCTAGCCTAAACCCATGACCTGATCTTCCACCTCAATCTGCCTAACTATATTTCTATCATATGCTATTCCAATCCTACTCGCAGTAGCCTTCTTAACCCTAGTTGAACGAAAAATCCTAAGCTACATACAATCCCGCAAAGGCCCAAACATCGTAGGTCCCTTTGGCCTTCTACAACCAGTAGCAGATGGAATAAAACTATTCATTAAAGAACCCATCCGCCCCTCTACCTCTTCTCCTTTTCTTTTCTCCATTACCCCCATATTAGCTCTCCTCCTAGCAATCACAATCTGAACTCCCCTCCCCCTCCCATTCCCTCTCGCTGACCTAAACCTAGGCCTTCTTTTCCTACTAGCTATATCCAGCCTAGCAGTATACTCAATTCTATGATCCGGATGGGCCTCTAACTCAAAATACGCCCTAATTGGGGCATTACGAGCCGTAGCACAAACTATTTCTTACGAAGTAACACTAGCCATCATCCTCCTATCCGTAATCCTCCTAAGTGGAAACTATACCCTAAGCACCCTAGCTACAACCCAAGAACCATTATACCTAATCTTTTCCTCCTGACCTCTTACAATAATATGGTATATCTCCACACTCGCAGAAACAAACCGTGCCCCATTTGACCTCACAGAAGGAGAATCCGAACTAGTTTCTGGGTTCAACGTAGAATATGCCGCAGGCCCATTCGCACTATTTTTCTTGGCTGAATATGCTAACATTATACTAATAAACACTTTAACCACCATCCTATTCCTAAACCCTAGCTCATTTAACCTCCCTCCTGAATTATTTCCAATTATCCTTACTACAAAAGTATTACTACTCTCCTCTGGCTTCTTATGAATCCGAGCCTCCTACCCTCGATTCCGCTATGACCAACTAATACACTTACTATGAAAAAACTTCCTCCCACTAACACTAGCACTATGCCTTTGACACACCAGCATGCCAATCTCTTACGCAGGTATTCCTCCATCCCTAAGAATTAAGGAAATGTGCCCGAACATAAGGGTCACTATGATAAAGTGAATATAGAGGTACACCAACCCTCTCATTTCCTAAGATAAAACTTAGAAAAGCAGGAATCGAACCCGCACAAGAGAGATCAAAACTCTCCATACTTCCTTTATATTATTTCCTAGTAGGGTAAGCTAACAAAGCTATCGGGCCCATACCCCGAAAATGATGGTTCAACCCCCTCCTCTACTAATGAACCCACACGCAAAACTACTATCATCAACAAGCCTAGTACTAGGAACCACCATCACAATCTCAAGTAACCATTGAATAATAGCCTGAACAGGACTAGAAATTAATACTCTTGCCATCATTCCTCTCATCGCAAAACCCCACCACCCCCGAGCCATTGAAGCTACAATCAAATATTTCCTAGTACAAGCATCTGCCTCAGCATTAGTTCTCTTCTCAAGCCTAATAAATGCATGATTTACAGGACAATGGGACATCACCCAGCTAAACCATCCAACATCCTGCCTACTACTAACAACTGCAATTGCAATAAAACTCGGGCTAGTGCCTTTCCACTTTTGATTCCCAGAAGTACTACAAGGCTCATCCCTAACTACAGCCCTACTCCTGTCCACAGTAATAAAACTCCCCCCAGTCACTATTCTCCTCCTAACATCTCACTCCTTAAACCCAACACTAATAACCACCCTAGCCATTGCTTCAGCTGCCTTAGGTGGATGCATAGGACTAAACCAAACTCAACTACGAAAAATCCTAGCCTTCTCATCTATCTCCCACCTCGGCTGAATAATTATCATCATAATTTACAACCCAAAACTCACACTACTGACCTTCTACCTATACTCTCTAATTACTATCACTGTACTCCTCACCCTAAACAGCACCAAGACCCTAAAACTATCAACAATAATAACTTCTTGAACAAAAATCCCTGCCTTAAACACAACCCTCCTATTAACCTTACTGTCCCTAGCAGGACTTCCTCCATTAACAGGCTTCTTACCAAAATGACTCATTATCCAAGAACTCACTAAACAAGAACTAACCACAACAGCCACAATCATTGCCATACTCTCACTACTAAGCCTATTCTTCTACCTTCGCCTTGCATACTACTCCGCAATTACACTTCCACCAAACTCAACAAACCACATAAAACAATGACATATTAACAAACCCACAAACACTATAATTGCTATTCTAACCTCCTTATCAATCTTACTACTTCCACTATCCCCCATAATCCTAACCACCATTTAGAAACTTTGGATAACATTAAACCAAAGGCCTTCAAAGCCTTTAATAAGAGTTAAACCCTCTTAGTTTCTGCTAAAACCCGCAAGATACTAACCTGCATCTCCTGAATGCAACTCAGGTGCTTTAACTAAGCTAGGGCCTTCCACGTAATCCTAGACAGGCGGGCCTCGATCCCACAAAACTCTAGTTAACAGCTAGATGCCTAAACCTAACAGGCTTCCGTCTAAAACTAAACCCTGGTACACTTCTAATGTACATCAATGAGCTTGCAACTCAACATGAACTTCACCACAGGGTCGGCAAGAAGAGGAATCAAACCTCTGTAAAAAGGACTACAGCCTAACGCCTAACAACACTCAGCCATCTTACCTTTACCTGTGACCTTCATTACCCGATGATTATTCTCAACTAACCACAAAGATATCGGCACCCTATATCTAATCTTTGGGGCATGAGCAGGCATAATTGGAACTGCCCTAAGCCTACTTATCCGAGCTGAACTCGGCCAACCCGGAACTCTCTTAGGAGATGACCAAATCTATAACGTAATCGTCACCGCCCATGCTTTCGTAATAATCTTCTTTATAGTCATGCCAATCATAATTGGAGGATTCGGAAACTGACTAGTCCCACTTATAATTGGCGCCCCAGACATAGCATTCCCACGCATAAACAACATGAGCTTCTGACTCCTGCCACCATCATTCATACTCCTACTAGCCTCTTCTACCATTGAAGCAGGAGCAGGCACAGGATGAACAGTATACCCACCACTAGCCGGTAACTTAGCCCACGCCGGAGCCTCAGTCGACCTAGCTATCTTCTCCCTTCACCTAGCAGGTGTATCTTCCATCCTAGGAGCAATCAACTTTATTACAACCGCCATCAACATAAAGCCTCCAACTCTACCACAATATCAAACCCCCCTATTCGTATGATCCGTACTAATTACAGCAGTCTTACTACTACTTTCACTCCCCGTCCTAGCTGCAGGCATTACAATATTACTAACTGACCGAAACCTAAATACCACATTCTTTGACCCCGCTGGAGGAGGAGGCCCAGTCCTCTACCAACACTTATTCTGATTTTTCGGCCACCCAGAAGTTTACATCCTAATCCTCCCAGGATTCGGAATCATCTCCCATGTAGTAACCTACTACGCCGGTAAAAAAGAACCATTCGGTTACATAGGTATAGTATGAGCCATACTATCCATTGGATTCCTAGGCTTCATCGTATGAGCCCATCATATATTCACAGTAGGAATAGACGTAGATACTCGAGCATATTTCACATTCGCCACTATAATCATCGCCATTCCAACTGGCATCAAAGTTTTCAGCTGACTAGCTACACTACATGGTGGAGCCATCAAATGAGACCCACCAATATTATGAGCCCTAGGCTTTATCTTCCTATTTACCATCGGTGGACTAACAGGAATCGTCCTAGCAAACTCCTCACTAGACATCGCCTTACATGACACATATTATGTAGTTGCCCACTTCCACTATGTCCTATCTATAGGAGCAGTCTTTGCTATCCTAGCAGGCTTCACCCACTGATTCCCACTATTCACAGGATATACATTACACCCCACATGAGCTAAAGCCCACTTCGGAGTAATATTTACAGGAGTAAACCTAACCTTCTTTCCACAGCATTTTCTAGGACTAGCTGGCATGCCACGACGATACTCCGACTACCCAGATGCCTACACCCTATGAAACACTATATCCTCCATTGGCTCACTCATCTCAATAACGGCAGTAATCATACTAATATTCATAATCTGAGAAGCCTTCACATCAAAACGAAAAATCATACGACCTGAACTAACCACTACCAACGTCGAATGAATTCACGGCTGCCCTCCCCCATACCACACCTTTGAAGAACCAGCCTTTGTCCAAGTACAAGAAAGGAAGGAATCGAACCCTCATACACTGGTTTCAAGCCAACCGCATCAAACCACTTATGCTTCTTTCTTATAGGAACGTTAGTAAACCTATTACATAGCCTTGTCAAGACTAAATGATGGGTGAAAACCCCATACATTCCACATGGCCAACCACTCCCAATTCGGATTCCAAGACGCCTCATCCCCCATCATAGAAGAACTCGTAGAATTCCACGACCATGCTCTGATAGTTGCACTAGCCATCTGCAGCCTAGTTCTATACCTCCTTGCACTCATACTGATAGAAAAGCTATCCTCAAACACCGTCGATGCACAAGAAGTAGGACTAGTATGAACTATCCTTCCAGCAATCGTCCTCATCCTACTTGCTCTCCCATCTCTACAAATCCTATACATAATAGACGAGATCGACGAACCCGACCTGACACTAAAAGCAATCGGACATCAATGATACTGAACCTACGAGTACACAGACTTCAAAGACCTAACATTCGACTCCTACATGATCCCCACAACAGAACTTCCACAAGGACACTTCCGACTACTAGAAGTTGACCATCGAGTTATTATCCCCATAGAATCTCCCATTCGTATTATTATTACAGCCAGCGATGTCCTCCACTCATGAGCAATCCCTACCCTAGGAGTAAAAACAGACGCAATCCCAGGTCGACTAAACCAAACCTCTTTTATCACAACCCGACCAGGAATCTTCTATGGCCAATGCTCAGAAATCTGCGGTGCTAACCACAGTTATATGCCAATCGTAGTAGAATCCACCCCTCTATCTCATTTCGAAACCTGATCATCACTACTACCATCCTAATCATTAAGAAGCTATGAAACAGCACTAGCCTTTTAAGCTAGAGAAAGAGGATCCCATCACCCTCCTTAATGATATGCCTCAACTTAATCCTAATCCATGATTCTTTATCCTCCCTATATCATGAACAATCTTCTCACTAATTATCCAACCCAAACTATTATCATTCACCACCACCAACCCCCCCTCCACCAAACCCCAAATAACCCCAAAAACTACCCCCTGACCCTGACCATGAACCTAAGCTTCTTTGACCAATTCACAAGTCCATGCCTCCTAGGAATCCCACTAATCCTACTAGCAATACTATTCCCTACCCTACTACTCCCAACCCAAAGCAATCGATGAATTACAAATCGCTTCTCAACCCTCCAACTATGATCCCTCCACCTAACCACAAAACAACTAATAATACCACTAAACAAAACAGGCCATAAATGAGCCTTAATCCTTACATCACTAATAATACTACTACTTACAATTAACCTTCTCGGCCTACTACCATACACCTTCACCCCAACTACACAACTATCAATAAACATAGCACTAGCCTTCCCACTATGACTTGCCACACTACTTACAGGCCTACGAAACCAACCCTCAATATCCCTAGGACACCTACTCCCCGAAGGAACCCCCACACCACTCATTCCCGCCCTAATCCTAATTGAAACAACCAGCTTACTCATCCGCCCACTAGCACTAGGTGTACGCCTAACAGCAAATCTCACCGCAGGTCACCTACTTATCCAACTAATCTCCACAGCCACCATTGCTCTACTCCCAGTCATACCCACAGTATCCATCCTTACTACATTAATCCTACTTCTCCTAACCATCCTAGAAGTAGCTGTAGCCATAATTCAAGCTTACGTCTTTGTCCTCCTACTAAGCCTATACTTACAAGAAAACATCTAATGGCCCACCAAGCACATTCCTACCACATAGTAGACCCAAGCCCATGACCTATCTTCGGAGCAGCCGCCGCTCTACTAACAACCTCCGGACTAGCCATATGATTCCACCATAACTCCTCCCAACTATTAAACCTAGGCCTACTCTCCATAATCCTAGTTATACTACAATGATGACGAGACATTGTACGAGAAAGCACATTTCAAGGTCACCACACACCCACAGTCCAAAAAGGCCTGCGATACGGAATAATCCTATTCATCACATCCGAAGCATTCTTCTTCCTAGGCTTCTTCTGAGCATTCTTCCACTCTAGCCTCGTACCCACCCCAGAACTAGGCGGGCAATGACCCCCGACAGGCATCAAACCCCTAAACCCCCTCGAAGTCCCTCTACTAAACACAGCTATCCTCCTAGCCTCAGGAGTCACTGTCACATGAACACACCACAGCATTACAGAAGGTAACCGAAAACAAGCCATCCACGCACTAACACTCACAATTCTACTCGGATTCTACTTCACAATACTCCAAGCAATAGAGTACTACGAAGCACCATTCTCAATCGCCGACGGAGTATATGGCTCCACCTTCTTTGTTGCAACCGGATTCCATGGACTCCACGTAATCATCGGATCCTCTTTCCTATCAATCTGCCTCCTCCGACTAATTAAATTCCATTTCACATCCAACCACCACTTCGGATTCGAAGCAGCAGCCTGATACTGACACTTCGTAGACATTATCTGATTATTCCTCTACATAACAATCTACTGATGAGGATCCTGCTCTTCTAGTATATCAATTACAATTGACTTCCAATCTCTAAAATCTGGTAACACCCCAGAGAAGAGCAATTAACATAATCACATTTATACTTACCCTATCTCTCTCACTATGTACAATCCTAATTACACTAAACCTCTGACTAGCCCAAACCAACCCAGACTCCGAAAAGCTGTCCCCCTACGAATGTGGTTTTGACCCCCTTGGATCTGCTCGCCTTCCATTTTCTATCCGATTCTTCCTCAGTAGCAATCTTATTCCTACTCTTCGACTTAGAAATCGCGCTCCTACTTCCACTCCCATGAGCCATCCAACTCCAATCTCCTATCACCACCCTAACCTGAACCTCCATTATTCTCCTCCTACTCACTCTAGGGCTTATCTACGAATGAATGCAAGGAGGCCTAGAATGAGCAGAATAAACAGAAAGTTAGTCTAACCAAGACAGTTGATTTCGACTCAACAAACCATAGCCAAACCCTATGACTTTCTCCATGTCACTCTCACACCTAAGCTTTTATTCGGCCTTCACTCTAAGTAGCCTAGGTCTAGCATTCCACCGCACACACCTAATCTCAGCCCTACTATGTCTAGAAAGCATAATACTATCCATATACATCGCCCTATCAATCTGACCTATTGAAAACCAAGCAACATCCACTACCCTAATACCCATGCTTATACTTACATTCTCAGCCTGCGAAGCTGGCACAGGCCTAGCAACGCTAGTAGCCTCCACCCGAACTCACGGCTCAGACCACCTACACAACCTAAATCTACTACAATGCTAAAAATCATCCTTCCAACAATCATACTCCTCCCCACAATCTTCCTATCCCCACAAAAATTCCTATGAACTAACATCACCACTTATAGCCTACTAATTGCCACCCTTAGCCTACAATGATTATCTCCCACATACTATCCACTTAAAAATACAACTCAATGAACCGGCATAGACCAAATCTCATCCCCTCTACTAATCTTATCCTGCTGACTATTACCCCTCATAATCCTAGCAAGCCAAAACCATCTCCAACACGAACCCTTAACACGAAAACGAACCTTCATCGCAACACTAGTAACAATCCAACCATTTATTATCCTAGCTTTCTCAACCACCGAATTAATACTATTCTACATTTCATTTGAAGCCACCCTCATCCCTACCCTTGTACTTATCACCCGATGAGGAAACCGACCAGAACGCCTAAGCGCAGGCACCTACTTACTATTTTACACTCTAATTAGTTCCCTCCCACTACTAATTACAATCCTATCCCTACACACCCAAACAGGTACCCTACACCTAACAGCACTAAAACTTACCCCTCCAACCCTCACAACCTCCTGAACTAACCTCCTATCAAGCCTAGCTCTACTAATAGCATTCATAGTAAAAGCTCCCCTATACGGACTCCATCTATGACTACCCAAAGCTCACGTAGAAGCCCCAATTGCAGGATCCGTATTACTTGCCGCCCTACTCCTAAAACTCGGAGGATATGGCATTATACGAGTCACTCTCCTAACAGGCCCCCTCTCAAACCACCTACACTACCCATTCATCGCCCTCGCCCTATGAGGAGCACTAATGACCAGCTCAATCTGCCTACGTCAAACCGACCTCAAATCCCTCATTGCCTACTCATCCGTAAGCCACATAGGCTTAGTAATCGCAGCAAGCATAATCCAAACTCACTGATCATTCTCAGGAGCAATAATCCTCATAATCTCACACGGCCTAACCTCCTCAATACTATTCTGCCTCGCCAACACGAACTATGAACGCACACACAGCCGAATCCTACTACTCACCCGAGGACTCCAACCCCTCTTACCACTCATAGCTACCTGATGACTCTTAGCCAACCTCACAAACATAGCCTTACCACCCACTACAAACCTAATAGCAGAACTAACCATCATAATTGCACTCTTCAACTGATCCATACCTACAATCATCCTAACCGGAATCGCAACCCTCTTAACCGCCTCATACACACTATTCATATTACTAATAACACAACGAGGAACCCTGCCAAACCACATTACCTCCATACAAAACTCAAGCACACGAGAACACCTCCTAATAACCCTCCACACCCTCCCCATACTACTCCTTATTCTAAAACCAGAAATCATCTCTGGATTTCCCTCGTGCAAGTATAGTTTCAACCCAAACATTAGACCGTGACTCTAAAAATAGAAGTTAAAACCTTCTTACCTGCCGAGGGGAGGTTCAACCAACAAGAACTGCTAACTCTTGTATCTGAGTCTAAAACCTCAGCCCCCTTACTTTTAAAGGATAATAGTAATCCACTGGTCTTAGGAACCATCCATCTTGGTGCAAATCCAAGTAAAAGTAATGGAAACAACACTACTACTCAACACATCCATACTACTCACACTAACAATCATCCTAACCCCCACACTACTACCATTAATATCAAAAACCCACAAAAGCTCCCCAACCACTATCATATATACTATCAAAACTGCTTTCCTAACCAGCTTAATACCAATAACCATCTTCCTATACTCAGGAACAGAAAACATCACTTCCAACTGAGAATGAAAATTCATCATAAACTTCAAAATTCCCCTCAACTTCAAAATCGACCAATACTCCATACTATTCTTTCCCATCGCACTATTCGTAACATGATCCATCCTTCAATTCACAACCTGATACATAAGCTCAGAACCATACCTCATAAAATTCTACTACTACCTCTTAATATTCTTAGCCGCTATACTAACCCTAACCATCGCCAACAACATATTCTTATTATTCATTGGCTGAGAAGGTGTAGGAATCATATCATTCCTACTAATCGGCTGATGACAAGGCCGAACAGACGCTAATACAGCTGCACTCCAAGCCGTACTCTACAACCGAATCGGAGACATTGGACTTATCCTAAGCATAGCATGACTCGCATCTACCACAAACACCTGAGAAATCCAACAAACCTTCGCCAACACCCGAACTCCCACCCTACCCCTCCTAGGTCTCATTCTTGCTGCCACAGGAAAGTCAGCCCAATTTGGATTACACCCATGACTGCCAGCAGCCATAGAAGGTCCAACCCCAGTCTCCGCCCTACTCCACTCAAGTACTATAGTAGTTGCCGGAATCTTCTTACTCATCCGTACTCACCCAATACTCGCCAACAACCAGACTGCTCTTACCCTATGTTTATGTTTAGGAGCCCTATCTACCCTCTTTGCCGCTACATGTGCTCTCACACAAAACGATATCAAAAAAATCATTGCCTTCTCTACATCAAGCCAACTAGGCCTAATAATAGTCACAATCGGACTAAACCTTCCACAACTAGCCTTCTTCCACATCTCAACACATGCCTTCTTTAAAGCAATACTATTCCTGTGCTCAGGATCAATCATCCATAACCTAAACGGAGAACAAGACATTCGAAAAATAGGAGGCCTACAAAAAATACTCCCAACAACCACCTCCTGCCTAACCATCGGCAATCTAGCACTAATAGGAACACCATTCCTAGCCGGATTCTACTCAAAAGACCTCATTATTGAAAATCTAAACACCTCCTACCTAAACACCTGAGCACTTCTCCTAACACTTCTAGCCACATCATTCACCGCCACCTACAGCCTACGCGTAACCCTTCTTGTACAAACAGGACCCACTCGCATACCCCCCACCCCTCTAATAAATGAAAATGACCCAAAAATCATCAATCCAATCACTCGCCTTGCTCTAGGCAGCATCCTAGCTGGCCTCCTCATCACATCCTATATCACACCTATTAAAACCCCTCCAATAACTATACCCACAATCACAAAAACTGCAGCCATTACCCTCACAATCTTAGGCATTCTCCTAGCCCTAGAACTCTCAAACATAACCCACACCTTAACCCAACCAAAACAAAACCCTCCCCTAAACTTCTCAATTACCCTAGGCTACTTCAACCCCCTCACACATCGATTCAACTCCACAAGCCTACTAAGCAACGGACAAAACATTGCCTCCCACCTAATCGACCTATCTTGATATAAAAAAATAGGACCCGAAGGACTTGCCAACCTACAACTCATGGCAACCAAAACTTCAACTCCCCTACACACCGGACTAATCAAAACATATTTAGGATCCTTCGCTCTATCCATCTTAACCATCCTACTAACACATAGACCCAAAATTAATGGCCCCAAATCTCCGAAAATCTCACCCCCTATTAAAAATAATCAACAACTCCCTCATCGACCTACCCACCCCACCAAACATCTCTGCCTGATGAAACTTTGGATCTCTCCTAGGCATCTGCCTAATAACACAAATCCTAACTGGCCTACTTCTAGCCATACACTACACTGCAGACACAACATTAGCCTTCTCATCCGTTGCTCATACATGTCGAAACGTACAATACGGCTGATTAATCCGCAATCTACATGCAAACGGCGCCTCATTTTTCTTCATCTGCATCTACCTCCATATTGGCCGCGGACTCTACTACGGATCTTACCTATACAAAGAAACATGAAACACAGGAATCATCCTTCTACTCACCCTAATAGCAACTGCCTTCGTAGGTTACGTCCTACCCTGAGGACAAATATCCTTCTGAGGAGCTACAGTTATCACCAACCTATTCCCAGCCATCCCTTACATCGGACAAGCCCTAGTAGAATGAGCTTGAGGTGGATTTTCAGTCGACAACCCTACACTCACACGATTCTTCGCCCTACACTTCCTCCTCCCATTTATAATTGCTGGTCTCACCATAATCCACCTCACCTTCCTACATGAATCCGGATCAAACAACCCTCTAGGCATTATATCAAACTGCGATAAAATTCCATTCCACCCCTACTTCTCCATAAAAGATATTCTAGGCTTCATACTCATACTATTATCCCTCACAACCCTAGCCCTATTCTCCCCCAACCTCTTAGGAGACCCAGAAAACTTCACCCCAGCAAACCCCCTAATAACCCCCCCTCACATCAAGCCAGAATGATACTTTCTATTCGCCTATGCTATTCTCCGATCCATTCCAAACAAACTAGGAGGAGTCCTAGCCCTAACTGCATCAGTACTAATCCTATTCTTAATCCCTCTTCCCCACAAATCAAAACAACGCACCTTAACCTTCCGCCCACTATCACAACTCCTATTCTGAACCCTCGCCACCAACCTTATTATCCTCACATGAGTAGGCAGCCAACCAGTAGAACATCCCTTCATCATCATCGGCCAACTAGCCTCCATCACTTACTTCATAATCCTCCTAATTCTATTCCCCATCACCGGAGCCCTAGAAAACAAAATACTAAACTACTAAAACACTCTAATAGTTTACTAAAAACATTGGTCTTGTAAGCCAAAGAATGAAGACTTATACCTCTTCTTAGAGTTATATTTATTTAATCAAAAGGAAAAATCAAACTTCCATCTCCTGCTTTACCCCAATAACCACTTTACTCCAAGATCCAAAATTTATAGCTTGAAAAACTACCATCAAACCAACAACTACAAGAACCCCATACCCCCCCCTTCCCCCCCCACATGCTAACCTCAATAAAAACAGGTTATATGTGTGGTCGTGCATTGGTCTATATGCCCCATTGCATCATGTAAATGTTAAGTTAGACATTAAGTGTATGTACTAGTTCCATGTAATGTTTTTAGTTACAAGTTCTTGATTGTCCATTAGTTTTATATCTAAGGAATTAATCTTGTAATGAGTTTAGGAATAGCTTCATAATTTAATACTAAAACCATAAGTAGAATGGGGAGTACATGTACTATGTGGTCAAGGATATGACTGTGCTTGAGTTAAAGTTACTGAATGGTAGCTGGTCATGTTAGTTCAATAGTCTCTTGATGGACCGGTATCTGAAGTATCAGGTTATTTATTGATCGTTCTTCTCACGTGAAATCAGCAACCCGGTGTACGTAAGATTTTACGTTACTAGCTTCAGGACCATTTGTTCCCCCTACATTCTAGTTTGTACCTCTTAATGCGCCTTGCTCTTTTGCGCCTCTGGTTGTTAGGTCAGGACCATGATCTGGTTTACTTAGTTTTAAGTTCTCTTCACAGAGTCATTTGGCTGATGCTTGTCTGCTTCTCACCCGTGATCGCGGCATCTGGATTGCCTGGGGCGCCTCTAATATTTTTTCTTTTTTAAACTTCTTCAGGCTGCCCTCCGGTGCACCGCGGCGCAGCCATCGAAGACGTGAGCATACAGACGCGTCATCGAGCTCTTATCGCCAGCAGGAGTAACTGGATGAGACGGTTGGAGTATTTGGGGAATCATTTTTACACTGTGCACTTTGTTTTCCATTCTTTGTTGGTGTGTCCACTAACCCTAAACATGGTGTTATTTGATGAATGCTTGCTAGACATAATTTTACCTAAATCTTACCTATTTACACTTCCTCTAATTTCCTTTAATTCCATAAATTGAACTAGGCAATTTTCAACGAAAAACTTAACAAACTTTATTAAGAATTTTTACAAACTTTATTCTTATCTTTTTCATTACCTAAATCCACTAAAATCCCATTAAAAACTTACCTTACACTAACATACTTTTTTCGACATGTTATTATATATTTACACACACACTTATCACTCTTCACACCACTAAAGTTCCATTAAAAAAATAAACATCATTTACGCCAAAACATGACTAAATTTTATACCTTACACAAACAAAATTATCTGCCCATCACTTACTTTATAATCCTCCCAACCCCACCTTCCACCATCATAGACTATAGACTAAAAACAATTAACACGAAACATCCAAAACACTCCAATAATCTACCAAAAATCTTACAAACCAAAGAATAAAGACCCCCCCATCCCTTCATTAAAATTACATTCACTACCATCAGAAAGGGAGGAATTAAACCTCTATCTCCAACTCCCAAAGCTGGCATTTTCACATTAAACTACTTTCTGACCCTCCCCACCTAACCGCCCGAATAGCCCCTCGAGATAACCCCCGTACTAACTCCAACACAACAAACAAAGTCAATAATAATCCCCAACCCCCCACCAAAAACATCCCTACCCCATATGAATAAAACATAGCCACTCCCCCAAAATCCAATCGAACAGAAAACACACCTCCAGCATCCACAGTCACCACACTAGGCTTTCAACACTCCACAAACCCTCCAATAACAACCCCAACAACAAACACCAAAGCGAACCCAACACCATATCCAATAACCCGTCAATCTCCTCAGGCTTCCGGAAAAGGATCCGCCGCCAAAGACACAGAATACACAAAAACCACCAACATCCCACCCAAATAAACCAAAAACAACACCAATGAAATAAAAGAAGCCCCTAAACTCAACAACCATCCACAACCTACAACAGACGCCAACACCAAACCAACTACCCCATAATAAGGTGAAGGATTAGACGCAACTGCCAACCCCCCCAAAATAAAACATATCCCTAAAAAAATCACAAAATAAGTCATAATAATTCCTACTTGGCTTCTCTCCAAGACCTGTGACTTGAAAAGCCACCGTTGACTAACAATTCAACTACAGGAACCCTATGAACCCCCCCCTTCCCCCCCCATACTAACCTTAAATATAACAGGTTGGTATGTGCGGCTATGTACTAATTCATACACCTTATCACATCACACTAACATTACACTTATGTTAAACTACATATTATACTTATGTACTAGGACCATTAAATGTTTTAGGTAATATTTTGTTATTAATCGGCCATTAATTATCTCAAGGATTAATCTTGTAATGAGTTTAGGAATAGCTTCATAATTTAATACTAAAACCATAAGTAGAATGGGGAGTACATGTACTATGTGGTCAAGGATATGACTGTGCTTGAGTTAAAGTTACTGAATGGTAGCTGGTCATGTTAGTTCAATAGTCTCTTGATGGACCGGTATCTGAAGTATCAGGTTATTTATTGATCGTTCTTCTCACGTGAAATCAGCAACCCGGTGTACGTAAGATTTTACGTTACTAGCTTCAGGACCATTTGTTCCCCCTACATTCTAGTTTGTACCTCTTAATGCGCCTTGCTCTTTTGCGCCTCTGGTTGTTAGGTCAGGACCATGATCTGGTTTACTTAGTTTTAAGTTCTCTTCACAGAGTCATTTGGCTGATGCTTGTCTGCTTCTCACCCGTGATCGCGGCATCTGGATTGCCTGGGGCGCCTCTAGTATTTTTTCTTTTTTAAACTTCTTCAGGCTGCCCTCCGGTGCACCGCGGCGCAGCCATCGAAGACGTGAGCATACAGACGCGTCATCGAGCTCTTATCGCCAGCAGGAGTAACTGGATGAGACGGTTGGAGTATTTGGGGAATCATTTTTACACTGTGCACTTTGTTTTCCATTCTTTGTTGGTGTGTCCACTAACCCTAAACATGGTGTTATTTGATGAATGCTTGCTAGACATAATTTTACCTAAATCTTACCTATTTACACTTCCTCTAATTTCCTTTAATTCCATAAATTGAACTAGGCAATTTTCAACGAAAAACTTAACAAACTTTATTAAGAATTTTTACAAACTTTATTCTTATCTTTTTCATTACCTAAATCCACTAAAATCCCATTAAAAACTTACCTTACACTAACATACTTTTTTCGACATGTTATTATATATTTACACACACACTTATCACTCTTCACACCACTAAAGTTCCATTAAAAAAATAAACATCATTTACGCCAAAAATGACTAAATTTTATACCCTAACACTTAAACCTTACACCAAAAATTCTAAACCACAACAAACAATAAATACAACAAACAATAAATACAACAAACAATAAATACAACAAACAATAAATACAACAAACAATAAATACAACAAACAATAAATACAACAAACAATAAATACAACAAACAATAAATACAACAAACAATAAATACAACAAACAATAAATACAACAAACAATAAATACAACAAACAATAAATACAACAAACAATAAATACAACAAACAATAAATACAACAAACAATAAATACAACAAACAATAAATACAACAAACAATAAATACAACAAACAATAAATACAAC